ATGGCAATTGGCACATACAATACGGCCGGTTGCTTCTCGTGGATTTTCATAACCCTGCTGTGCAAAAATGGGATATGCATTTGAAATGGATACTCGAGTTATTATATATATCATAATCGATATGGAAATAGATCGAGTAATCTCTTCCTTTATCCAAGAAAAAGCATTTCTAGTTTGCATGGTCTAATCATTGATCCTAAAAATTTCTACAATAAGATTAGGTAGGTCACTGGCATAGTTCCCTATCCATGATTCTGCTATTTACTAAAATGAATTTCCTGAAATCTAGAAAGAATCCCTTGATAGGGGGAAAAAGAAGGAAAAAGAAAAAGTCAATCTTTTTTATAATGTTTAGCTTTTATACAAAAAAAAACAAACTTAAAAATTGGATCAATGGATCGTTTTTTCAGTCAGTCATTGAATGATAAATCACTACAAGTGACGGAGATACGCGATTTAAATAACGGAAAATACAATATTTAAAAATTGTATCCAAAATGACTGGAAAAGTCGAAACAAGACTAGATATAATTTTCTCATTCTGAGCAAATCCAAAATCTTTATAGACAGAACCAATCATTAGTTCCCAACCATGGGTCGAATGGAATCCTATACATAAATCAGTTAATAGAAGAATAGAAAAAGCTTTTATTGTGTCACTTAAATTATATAGAAATTCTTGAACCCAAGAGTTAAGAATAAATAGTTCTTGATCACCTAGAATAGAATAACCACTTAGAATAACGAAACAGATTATATTTGTCGATAAGTGCAAAATTGTATGGATACGATCTTCGTTGTACGTTTTGATTAATTGGATTGTTTCTTTGTAGATTCCAGTACGAAGGTTTTGTAAACGTGTTTCCGAGTATTCTTTTAGCATTTCATCCAAGAAAAATAGTTCCTCAAATTCTATGAATTTTTTTAGAATACTCTTTTCTTGAATATCATTTAAGAAAATTTCGGATTGTCTAGTATTCCACCAATTAGTAAACCAAGATTCCAGACTTTTCTTAAATGTGAAAGAGATACACCAGGGCAAAAAGACTATAGATGTAAGATATAAAAGAGGAATGAATGTTTTCTTTTTTGCCATTTTTCATCTTTAATGAATTCAACTTCACCTCATTCGTCAACTCTATATGATAATAATCTTTCTATCAAGTATAAGTTTTATTACAAGTCATAGAACCTATCTATATATATATAAATCTATAATCTATTCCTGCGTTTTTTTATTTGCAATTCGGGAATTAGTTCTTGCCTTGTTGAATTTAGAAAGAATACAGAAATCGAAGGAATCCACTGTAAATGTAAAGTCGAATGACGAAAAATAAATATATATTATTTCAAAAGATATCAATTACTAAGTTCAGATTTGAAGCAATTATTCTTTTTGATGAATACACAAAAAAGCACTTCGGGTAATGAATATTATAGTCGTATTTCGAAACCAAAGAATGTCCCATCGATAAATATTTCAATAGGTACACGTAAAAAATAGGACAATTCTGCAGTTTTTTGTGCAATTTTTAGTGGAGTCAAATTCTCATCAATACAAAAGTGGTACATCCAAGAATAGGGCTAATTCTCCAGCTTTTTGTGCAATTTCTAGTGGAGTCAAATCATCTTCAATACGAGTCAAGGGAATAAACCCCTGTTCGATGGTTTCCATGTAAACGATACTATAATAACTAAAGGTACGAGTAAAAATACCCTCTTCTTTAACTCCTGTTATTATTCTGATGGATTTAATCTCTTTCATAGGTACTTTGATAATAATACAACGATCTTTTCCAGGAAATCCCCAACGCAAAAAAGATACTACTTTCTCTTTTTTATTGTAGATATCATAACCACCACCCACATCCCAAAAAATTAGGCACCCCAAATAAAAACTAATAAAGAGACCCACAATTCCATAGAAAGACATCGTGGCCCCTTGTGGAATAAATGGAAAATCATAAAGTTTCTCATACAAAATTAAATAATCCATACCAAGATAACTGCAAATTGCAACCAATAACAACCCTAATGAACCTAAAAGAACGATAAAGGCCCAGAAGAAATTGCTTGTTTTTCGAGACTCTGTTATAGGGTCTATTCGTAAATATTCTAATCGCACAATTATATTCATGTTATATTAACTCCAATTTATATTTTATTTTATTACAATTATATTTTATTACAATTAGGAAAGAAAAAAAAACCAACACAAAAGAATTTGACTTTATTTTTCTTTGTTTCTGAAGTAACTTTAATCCACTAGCACTATTTAAATGTAAAGCTTTAGGAATAATTCATCTAATTGCTTCCAGATCTAAAAAAAAATATGAGATTTGTCCCTACTACCCGTATCTAAAAAATCTTGTTTTTTTGAACATGAAGAAATAAGGAAGCCATTGTAATTGCCGGAAATGTTAGGCCCACTAAAGGCACAAAAAAGGAAGGTAAGTTTATCATAGAATGGGTACCTCGATTTACTATTTGTACCTGTGATATATATATATTTATATATATATTATTGTTATATTAGTTATATTAATATTTTAAAATATTAATATTTTAAATATTTTTCTTATTCTTATTTATATAGATTATAATAAATTATAGATTATAATAAATAAAAAATTATAAAAAATCAATAAAATAAATAAGAAAATAGAAGAAATAATAGAATCAAAAGTACAAATATAATCGAATAAAAAAAATGTAGAACTAAAAAAATGGATTGATTTCATCTTCTATTTCTAGAAAAAACAAACATATGTATGATAATACACCCTTTTTTATTCTTACTATTCTTCTATTATTTTTATTATTATCTTATTACTTTGCTGTTGTATGTTCTAATTTTTTATTTTTGTCTCATAATTTATTTTATTTGAAGTTGAAAAATGAAAAAAAAAAAGAATTTTTTGCTCTCCCCTATTTTTCATTTTGAGTCAAAGAAAAGAAAGCATGGAACTGAAATAACTCACTCAGAACTCCCTTTAAAGGATTACGCGGTACGATTGAATCAAATAAGCCTTTATCGAATAAATATTCAGCCACTTGTGAACCTTCGGGTACTGGCTTATTCAATGTTTGTTCAATTACTCTTTTACCCGCAAATGCAATGTAAGCATCAGGTTCGGCAATAATAATATCCCCCAACATGCCAAAACTAGCTGTCACCCCACCAGTAGTAGGAGATGTAAGGATCGATACATAGAATAACTTTTTATTTGTTTGATAATTATATAAAACAGAAGAAATTTTAGCCATCTGCATCAAGCTCAAACTTCCTTCTTGCATACGTGCTCCTCCGGACGCACATACTAGAATAAGAGGTAAAAGTTTATTGGTAGCATATTCGATCAAACGGGTGATTTTCTCACCTACTGCAGATCCCATACTACCCCCCATAAACTGAAAATCCATAATTCCAATTGCTACAGGAATACCATTTAGTTGACCTGTGCCTGTTTGAACAGCCTCAGTTAATCCTGTCTTTATTTGATAAGAATCAATACGATCCTTATAAGGATCCTCTTCTGAATGAAATTCAATGGGATCCAGAGAGACCATGTCTTCATCCATAGGATTCCAAGTACCTGGATCAATCGAAAGTTCGATTCTATCTGAACTGCTCATTTTCAAATGACACCCACAGTATTCGCAAATATTCATTTTTGATTTAAAAAATCTTTTATAATTTAATCCATAACAATTTTCGCATTGAACCCACAAATGCTTGTATTTTTTAGTTTCATCGACTTCATCGAGATTATTAGAACTTTCAGAATCACTATCATTTGTATCATTCGTGCTAGTTATTATACTAGAACTATAATTAGAACTATAATTCTCGCTTTCACTACTATTTCTGCTCTTACCACAAATGGAACTATAAGAATAACTGTCATTGTATTTGTCACTATCACCTAAAATGTAACTATCACTACAGATTTCAGAACGAAGATAACTATCAATGCAATTATCAATGCAACTATTAATGTTATTATTCCAACTAAATTTAGTATCATATATGTAATGATCATCATCACTCTTAAAGACATTATTCAGATAGCTAGAATTGTTACAACTAGAAAAAAAAAATTCTGATTCACTTAGAAAAGAATGATCATTGTTAATGTCCATAATTTTATTTTCAATATCAAAATATATGGAATAACCGTTCTTCTCATTATCTCTAACAAAAAAAGTTTCATCAGATAGGAAATTCCGGATGTTCCTGACACCTACTAAATAATTAAAAAAACTGTAACTAAAATTGTCACTATTATTCCAACTATGAGTTTTTTTATCTATATCAGTTAAAATTTGGAGGTCTTCACTTACACTGGTATTTTCAATAGGACCAAAACTATCCATTGATTTACTTAATGCACACCTGTATTCTAACTCTCTATTAAACAGCATGGAATTGAACCACAATTTTTCCATAGTGTTTTTTTTTTCTCTATTTACATGAGAATACAATAGATGAATAGTCATTTGATAGCCATTCAATAAAAAATCATAGAAATATTATATTTTGAATATTCTATTATTTCATTTATTTACTATCAAATGACTATATAGAAATCCAATCACTAGGATTAGTAACCGATAAGATAATAATAACGAGCGAGTGGATAAGTGGATATTAATAAAATTATTTTTTTTAGAACCGGGAGTATTATTTCACTATATATATATCAGTATTTCACTATATATATCAGTATATATATATCACTATATGTGCTGGAATTCTTTTTTTTTTATTATTTCATTAATTGAATTTCGTTTGTTGATTAGAGCTAAGTTCCATAAAAACACCTGCTTTTTTTGAAATATCCTGAACAGTTCCTGTGGGTTGAGCGCCTTTTTCAAGAAAATATAGAATAACAGGAATATTTAAATAGGTTTGATTCTTTATTGGATCATAAAAACCCACTTTTCGAAGATCTCTTCCCTCTCTTCGGGATCGAACATCAATTGCAACGATTCGATAAACGGCTCATTGGGATAGATATAGATGAACAATGCACCCCCCCTAGAAACGTATAAGAAGTTTTATCCTCGTACGGCTCGAGGAAATTTAAGATTTATGTCTATGTATAAAATTCTGATGTCAAATATATCAATAAAATCATCAAATCAATTAAACTATGGTTTAAGTATTTTTTTTTCTTATTTGCTTTCTGAAAAAAAAACTCCTCTTATTTTCAACCCCATAACTCAAATTGCATAATTTTCAAATAACTCAAAGGAAAATAAAGCCTTTAGGTATTTCATTTATTGAATTTATTGAGTGGTCTCTACCCCCTTTTCTTGCCTGTGCTTCTTTAGAAATTTTTTTCTATTTCTAATAGAATTGATGAGACAATTTGAAAAAAGGTATTTACTTGTTCCAGGATCTTTTAGTTTTTTCTTGAATCATTGGGTTTAGACATTACTTCGGGAATCCTTAATCGTTTTAAAAATGGCAGCAACATACCATTTTTTTTCTTTCTCTGAAAAAATCATACAAATAGAAGGTTGATTCCCGCGGATACACTTTTGATCGAAATAGTTTTACCAATTCCAACAAATAAATTTGAACCTTGCTCGAATTGGATCCTTTCGATTTCTCTATCAAAAAGATACTTACGAAGTTGTTCTAACTTATTAATTTTCACTAACCTTAGACACTTGCCCCTGAGAAATGAATCAACTCGAGCTCCATCATGTAATATTTACATCATCAATCCTTCTCCCGTCCCCAAAACAATAAGTTCTAGTGGAACAAAACAAACGATGTCGAGTCAAGAGCATCTCAATTTCTATATACTAGAAAAAAATGGCGGATGTAAGAATCCACACCCAATCGAATCATGTCTTTCAAGTCGCACGTTGCTTTTTACCACATCGTTTCAAACGAAGTTTTACCATAACATTCTTTTAGCTTGGATATACTATGTAATTGATTCAATTATGAAATCGTGAATAGTCATTGATTCAATCGATACATAATAATCCATTTATTTTCAAAATACGAATATGGGAATTATTCAAATATTTTTATTTGTTTGATTGAAAGACTATTTTTGATTTCTATATTATCCATAGAATACAGTATACTACTAGAATACAATAAAACTCCGAAATGCGGATATATCTTATATTTGAATTCAATTAATTAGTATGAATTAAATACTTTAATTCATATAGTTCAGAAAAATTTTAAAACCCAGCTATAAAAAAAAATGGATACTTTGATCCCTTAACTCAATTATTAGTATCCTTATAGTCCACTTCTTCCCCATACTACAAGGGAAAGGGAAAATGAAAAAACTACCATTAAAGCAGCCCAAGCAAGATTTACTATATCCATGTAAATTTTGTCTCCTATCTCTATCAATATGAAGGAATTATTTCATTTTTGTTCACAAATTTTTCTTGTATTATTTTCTTTTATATTATTCACTAATAATACTATAATAATAGTGAAATTGCTGATACAGAGTAAAAAAAAAGGATTCCGGGCTAACACCATTGACGAAACAATCCAATCAATTCTAGTAAAACATATAACAAGTTCTTATATGATATGGATATGATTTCTAACTTAATATATATGATATATGATTTTTAATAAAATCGGATAAACATAAACAAAATATCCGGAAACATCCTTGGAAGTATTAAATTAAGGGAATGAATATTATTAACATAACAGGTAGGAATAATAAGACCCATATTTTATCCCCCCATTTTTTTAAGTAATTTCATTAAGTAAAAAAAAAAGACTCAAGACAGATTTGCATACTTATATTCTTATTTCCATTTGATCTAATCCTTAACGTCTTTCGATTGGTTAATCGGAAGATAGCCTGCCTATCAAATTCTTTAACTATTTAATTCTTTTTCAATCTAATTCAAGATCCAGTCAGTAGATGGACACAAGAATAGTTGTGGATTGAAAGGATTATTATTTCAAGATTTTTTTATTTCTTTTCACTAGTGGAATCTTTCCTTGAATCCGAGACGAAAAGATTTACAGCATTTTTTTAGAACAAACAAACCTCCCGATGCTTAAAATTTAGAATCAAACACAAACAAGTCCCAAGAGTCCTTTTCCCCCACTTGCTTCTGCTGGAAAAAAGGATTCTATCAAAAAAATGTAATACACTATTTCAAATCTCTTGTCTATCAGGCGACACCCGGATTTGAACTGGGGAAAAAAGGATTTGCAGTCCCCCGCCTTACCACTCGGCCATGCCGCCAAAACTATAAATTATTATAAACTATTATAATATTATAATATATAAAACTAATATATATATATATACTATTATATATATGAGAATACCCCCCAAGGGGGGTTCTAAACTTCTTTTTTTTTATTGAAAAAAAAACTTTATCCATTTCAATTATAACAGCAACTGCCAGTATATGTAAACCCTAGAACACAAATTTAAATTGTTACACAGATATTATCTAATTGGGTATTTTATCCATATATAATACCTA